TCGAAGTCCAAAGAAATGAAATTCCAAAAAAAGCAGGGGGTCGACTGTTCCAATTCAAATTTTATCTCTATCGAATTTGAATATCAGAATAGCGGATATAGTCATAATTCAATGGGTCAGGTCCACTTACTTTTTCCTTTGTTGATTTCGAATCTTTCCAATAAATTGGATTGGGATCTATAAGGAAAAATAAGGATCTCTGGTAATTCAAGAGGTGGATTAGAATTATTATTCATAATAATGAAAATTTACTGAACAAATGTTCCACTTTCTAACTAGAACTACTATAATACTCTAACTTAGTATAATGATAACATAGTATCTAGTTAGTTACTTTTTGTATTCCAAAAAAAAAGTATCTCTATTTTTTGAATACTATGGACTTTTCTGAAAAACCCCAAAGCCCCTTATCGGATTTGAACCGATGACTTACGCCTTACCATGGCGTTACTCTACCACTGAGTTAAAAGGGCTTATTTGATTAAATTCCCCAACGGGTCGCTATGTAGATAAGATATCTATATGCACATATATTATATACATAAGTATATGCACTAGACTCATAGTGGCTAGTGGCTTATTTTTAATAATCAAATGGATTTGCCTAGCAACTCTAGGGTAACTTTTTTTAAGACTGACCCTAAATTTATTTTATTGAAATGATTCCTATCAAAGCAAAATTGACTTGATTGATACATGGACAGTTACCAATTCGACATAAAATAAATTTCAAGATATTTCATTGAATCGTGTGATGAAGAGATTCTACTTGTCCCCTTGAACTCAATTTTTATAGAAGATTTTCAATAACTTGTTGATCTCGCTTAATAGATTTATTGGTTGTTACTTTCCTGGTTTAGTGTGAGATAGAGATAAGGATATCTCATCTTAACAATGAATGAAAGCAAAAAAAAATAGAACTGACCCCTCCCATTTCTTTTCTGACGGACCAATCATTCTCTGAAAAACGCAAAGATCCCTCAGATCTAATCATACCATTCCATTATATTGACAATTTCAAAAAACTGATCATACTATGATCATGAGGGCGGTTGAGCAAGTTAGCCCCCATCGTCTAGTGGTTTAGGACACCTCTCTTTCACGGAGGCAGCGGGGATTCGAATTCCCCTGGGGGTAGGGTACTACGAAAGGAAGTTGATCATGGATTACCAATAAGCCTCAAATTGATTCTTCCTGGGTCGATGCCCGAGTGGTTAATGGGGACGGACTGTAAATTCGTTGGCAACATGTCTACGCTGGTTCAAATCCAGCTCGGCCCAATAATTCGCCAATCTACCATAAGATGGTATAACCCACCTTGTCCTTCAGAAATACCGCATACGAAACTAAAAAAGAAGAAAATCTTCTGCTAGATCCCTTATTTTCCTGGGATTGTAGTTCAATTGGTCAGAGCACCGCCCTGTCAAGGCGGAAGCTGCGGGTTCGAGCCCCGCCAGTCCCGACGGATCCAATATCCAATAAATACATCTATTCATTTCACCCTTTCATAGAACATAGTAAAGGGTGTCGGGGGCATAATTTCATTCCCAAGCAAAACGGAGTCTTTGTTTCTTTTTTCTTTCCTATGTTTTCCATTTCGCGTTTATTGTTTGTTTAGATTTGTAACTATGTGACTAATCGAAGTGGAAGGCAATCTGATAATCCTTCATCAGAGGATTATCCAAGCAAGACGCAAGCTAAGTTATAGAAAAAAACAAGGAAACGGATAATAAATACAAGGAATTTTGGATTAATTGATTCAGAAATCAAAATCATTTTTTGGTATGGATAAAAGAACTTCCTATGTTATACTATTCAAGTCTAGACTACGAGTTGATTTGATAGATGAGATATTGTTATTCATGATATTGATCCCATTCAAAATCATCGAGAGGTAATTCATTCATTGAATTTTCAGACGAAAGATTTATCATCTCTATGGGATTAAATCCCGAGTTATTGTGAAGTAAAAAAATCGATGAGATTATGGAAGTAAATATTCTTGCATTTATTGCTACTGCACTATTCATTCTAGTTCCTACCGCCTTTCTACTTATCATTTATGTAAAAACAGTTAGTCAAAATGATTAATTCATTTGAATTTTCAAATGAATTTGAATAAAACTTTCCTTCTGAGTTCTTATCAAAAATTGACGAAGTCAAATGAAAAGGATTCAAATTTCGCGTCTTAACTTAAATGAAATGAGCGGACTTTAATCGGCAGTATTCTACTAATTTGATAGTATGGTAAGAAAGAAATAGATGAATCCTTCTTTCTACCATACTATCGATCTCTTATTCTATAAAGTTTTAATCTAGAATAAAGATAGATTCTATAGATCAATCTACAAATTCGGATCATGTAATATATTCTATTAATTCCATATATTGTATGGAATTGACATAACATATTGTATAGAATTGACATAACACCCAATTCTATTTATTTGCTACATCTATTTGTTCCGATCAATCTAAGATAAGAATTATCTTAGGATTCTAATTCCTTTTCCTAATAAAGAAGAGGAAACCTCGCTTATTTTTAACGCCCAAACCATGATATGAAAAAAGTCGATAAAGCATAAATCGCCTTTATAAGATTAGAAACCAAGCGATAAATGCCCAATATGTGATTCGTCCGAAGCAAGATCTTATTATTGCATAGTCTCTCGTTAGATAACTACTATGATATCATTTCTCATAGAAAGTTCGTATACACTTAACAAAACCACTTGTTCTTTGAACAGTAAAAAGGAAAAGCAATCAAACAAAAAAAAGGGTCCGGTCTTCCTCAGTATCCATCTATAAAGATGGTAAGAGCCCATTCCATTGATTGAAATAGAAAATTTCGGAAGAATCTTAGGTTGGAATAAATTTCTAATCATCTGAATCCCCTTCTTTTCGAAATACAAACAGGGGAATCGCTCAAATATCTCTTTGATTGAAAGAGTATGATTCATATCATAGATTACTCCATTTGACTCCAATGAAATTCGAAATTCAGATATTTTATTTTAAATAGTTCAAAACGCGTTGCAGAACGATCTATAAAACAAGCGATACGGTTTGATTCCTCAACTCAATTTAGTAGTACTTCTAGAGCCCACTTCTTCCCCACACTACGAGTGAAAGGGAAAATGTAAAGATTACCATTAAAGCAGCCCAAGCGAGACTTACTATATCCATGTGAATTATGTCTCCTATCTCTATAAATACAAAGGAATTATTCCTCACTAATAATAGTGGAATCAATGGTGCAGAGTCAAAAAAAGGGGATTTTGTCCGAACACTATTGATAAACCAATCTGATTCTGATTTCGAATCGGGAAAGATTAAACACAAGCAAAATATCCAAAGGGAATGGGAACATGTGAATAATAAGGCCTTTTTTTTTGTTGACCCTCGTAAGTAAAAACGGAAAGGGAGAAATCACTAAAAAAGATAAATCACTATCTAGTACAGACCTCTATTTCCCCTAATCCCTACCCCCTTTCCCGATTATCTCTGAGGGGTAGGGGGAGGGGTTATCAAAAAAAATTCTTTCTTTTTTCTATAAAAAAAAAGATTATCCATCGACTCTAATCTTGATTGGATACCCCAGCGTTCATCTCGCAAGTCCGTCATATATAACGCAACTGCCAACCCTTTCCAAAATTCTAAATAAAATCATATTTCTTAGCAGGCTCTACAATCTAATCCAAGATCCAGTCATTAGACAGTCCCATAGTATATAGTAATAGAAGGGAATCATAAAGTCTTAAAAGCTCCCTACCATAGAATAGATTATAATATTTCCTTGAATCCTAGATGCGAACGAGGATTCACAATCTTTTATTTTCGAAAAACCTCAGACCCAATGTTTAGAATCAAACAAAATATCAACAGTCTTTCCTCTGTTTCTACCGGAGAATTATTCTCCGAGTTGTATCAGCAGAATAGAAGAAAAGAAAAGATTTCGGGTTTTTTGTTTGATCAGGCGACACCCGGATTTGAACTGGGGAAAAAGGATTTGCAGTCCCCCGCCTTACCACTCGGCCATGCCGCCAAAATGATACAAAAATCTTCTCGAATTACTAAATTTTTATTGTACTTGAAATTTTTCATTTTGTTGTTTTGGATTTGATCCATTCCCTCGATTCATTCTAGAGTATCTCAAAATCCACAATGCTAAAAACATTCTCTCGCTTTTCTATTGAGAAATCACATGTGGATTTTCAGCCGACAAATTGGAACCATTAACTATTGACTGCTTATGCTTACTTCGAATTTATGAACGCTTCTGGAGATTTTAATCTAAAAATTGTGTTTTCCTAATGACATACATAAGAAAATACAAATTGAGATAAAACTAATCAGTATTTATTTTCTTTAATCAAAAAATCCTTCTCAATTTCAATTATAACAAAATATATGAGTCTATGTAAACCCCAGAACATAAATTACAGATATCTATTAGTTAGATATGTTATCGATAGGGAATTATCATAAAATTATTCTACTTCATTTTTGCATTGAATAGAGATTTTCGTTTGATAAAGGACGACCCGGGCTGTCTCGAATAGAAGGTACTAAAATAAAAGAGAAGTCGGATATTATAGCCATCCGCGTACGTGTTTAATAAATGCAACCCTTCTTATACACTTTATACACTTCAAATGGTATTCTACTCAAAAATCAGTAAAGTACAAATATCTCTCTTCTCTGCGAATCATTTTTTGAACACCGAAATTCATCGGTTAAGTGCTCAAAAAAGGGATTCTATATTGTTTCTGATTTTAGTGTCTTTATCTCCCAAATACTGAATCTTTTTGTTTTTTTTTCAAATTCCAATATGGAATATTATATAATTTCTAATTTGAATTATTTTATTTTTTTTTGTCTATACAAAACCCTATAAACCTTAATAGGTCTAAGTGACAAAATTCTGTTTTTAGTACTGTTTTATCAATTCCTTTCCATTTTGATCTGTTGCAACTTCCAATTTTAGTTTTAAGTAAAAA